GGTCATACAGATTAATTACCGATTTAGAACAACAATCAGGAGAATCTCAAGAAAACATACCAGTAGATCATCAAATTCGTTCAAGAAAGGGCAAACGTGTAGTGATTTTTACTGCTAACACGGAGAATAGTGATTCTAATATCATGGATACTAATATGTCCGATCAAATAGACGAAGTGGCTTTGATACGTTATTCACAACAATCAGACTTTCGACGGGGTATAATAAAAGGCTCTATGCGAGCTCAAAGGCGTAAAATAGTTATTTCGAAATTGTTTCAAGCAAATGTGCATTCCCCTCTTTTTTTTGAAAGACTACAAAAACCCCCTGTTTTTTCTTTTGATATCTCCGGATTAATTAAACTATTTTTTCGAAATTGGGTGTGTAAAGGAGAAGCATTCAAAACAGTAGAGTATACAAAAGAACAAACAAAAAGAGAAGAAAAAAAAGAAAAGAACAAAAGAAAGGAAAAAGTGCGAATAGAAATAGCAGAGTCCTGGGATAGCATTCCACTTGCGCAAGTAATAAGAGGTTGTATGTTAATAACTCAATCTATTTTTAGAAAAAGTATTCTATTACCTTTATTAATAATTACAAAAAATATTGGCCGTATACTCCTATTCCAACTTCCTGAATGGGCTGAGGATTTCCAGGAATGGAATAGAGAGATACATCTTAAATGTACCTATAATGGTGTTCCATTATCCGAAACAGAGTTTCCAAAAAATTGGTTGACAGACGGCATTCAGATAAAAATATTGTTTCCTTTCTGTCTGAAACCTTGGCACAAATCAAAACTACGATCCTCTCAGAAAGATCTAAAGAAAAAAGAAAAAGATGATTTTTGTTTTTTAACAATTTGGGGAATGGAAGCGGAACTTCCTTTTGGTGCGCCCCGAAAACGTCCTTCTTTTTTTAAACCCGTTTTAAAGGAAGTAAAAAAACTAATTGCAAAATCTAAAAAGAAGTATTTTCGAGTTCTAACAGTTTTCAAAGAAAAAACAAAATTACTTCGAAACATTTCAAAAGAAATCAAAAAATGGGTTATCAGGGGTGTTTTTTTTATAAAAAATATAACAAAAGAACTTTCAAAAGTAAATCCAATTCTATTGTTTAGATTTAGATTAAGAGAAGTAGAAGTCTATAAATCAAGCAAACTTAAAGATGAAAAAGATTCCATGATAAGCAATCAGATAATTCACGAATCCTTTAGTCAAATTGCATCTTCGAGTTGGACAAATTCTCCATTGACAGAAAAAAAAACGAAGGATCTCACTGATAGAACAAGTGCAATCCGAAATCAAATAGAAAGAATCTCAAAAGAGAAAAAAAAAGTAACTCCAAGAATAAATAATCTTAGTCCTAAGAAAACAAGTTATAATGCTAAAAGATTTGAAAAAAGGCAAATATTAAAAAGAATAAATGCTCGATTAATCTGTAAATTACCCTCCTTTTTAAAAATTTTCATTGAAAAAATCTATACAGATATATTTTTATCTATCATTAATATTCCCAGAATAAATACAGAACTTTTTCTTAAATTAACGAAAAAAATTATTGATAAATCAATTTACAATAATGAAAGAAAACAAGCAAAAATTAATACAAAAAAAAAAACTCCAATTTCTTTTATTTCGACTATAAAAAAGCCACTTGATAAAATTAGTAATATTAAAGAAAATTCACGTATTTTTTATGACTTATCCTACATATCACAAGCCTATGTATTTTACAAATTATCACAAATAAAAATCAGTAACTCGGTAAGAGTAAGATCTCTTGTTCAATATCAAAAAAAAAACCCCTTTCTTAAGCCTAAAATAAAGGATTCTTTTGAAAGACAAGGAATGGTTAATTCGAAATTAGCAAATAAGAAACTTCCAGGTTATGAAACGAATCAATGGAAAAACTGGTTAAAAGGGCATTTTCAATACCATTTATCTCAGACCAGATGGTCTATATTAATACCAGAAAAGCGGCGAAATAGAGTTCGTCTGCGTTGTATATCTCAAAAGGAAAATTTAAACAAGCGGCATTCATATGAAAAAGACCTATTAGTTGGTTCCAAAAAAAAATCTGAAGTAGATTTATTATCTAATGAAAAAGATAATTTTCGCAAATCCTATAGATATAATCTTTTATCATATAAATTTATTAATTATGAAAATAAAACGGAATGCTTTTTTTATAGACCTCCCTTTGAAGGAAATAAGAACCAAGAAATATCTTATACTTATAACAGGGCTAAAAAAGCCCTTTTTGATATATGGAGAAACATCCCTATTCCAAACGATCTAGGGCAGATTGATATTCCATATATGAAAAAACCGGCTGATAGAAAATATTTTGATTGGAAAATTTTCCATTTTTATCTTAGACAAAAAGTCGATATTGAGGCCTGGATCATAATTGATACTAATAGGAATCAAAATGCTCAAATTCGTACTAACAACTCTCAAATAATTTCTAAAAAAGATCTTTTTTATCTTATGATTCCAGAAACCAATTCACTAAACTCCCACAAAGGGTTTCTTGATTGGATGGGAATGAATGAAAAAATGCTAAAGCGCCCTATATCGAATCTGGAATTTTGGCTCTTCCCAGAATTTGTGTTACTTTATAAAGCATATAAAATGAAACCTTGGTTTATACCAAGCAAATTACTTCTTTTAAATTTAAGTAGTAAAAATAAAAAAATTAATGAAAAGAAAAAGATAAATTTGTTGATAGCATCGAATAAAAAGCATCGAACTGAAGAAGAAAAAGAACCCATAAGCCAAGGAGATCACGAATCCTTTCTCTCACAACAAAAAGATATTGAAGAAAATTATGCAAGCTCGGACATGATAAAGGGGAAAAATAAAAAACAATACAAAAGCAATACAGAAGCAGAACTAGATTTCTTCCTGAAACGTTATTTGCTTTTTCAATTGAGATGGGGTGCAACTTTGAATCAAAGAATGATCAATAATACCAAGGTCTATTGTCTCCTGCTTAGACTGATAGATCCAAGAAAAATTACTATATCCTCCATTCAAAAGAGAGAAATGAGTTTGGATATAATGTTGATTCAAAAGAATTTAACTATCTCAGAATTGATGAAGAAAGGCGTTTTGATTGTAGAAGCACTCCGGTTGTCTGGCAAAAAAGATGGACAATTTATTATGTACCAAACCATAGGTATTTCGTTGTTTCATAAGAGTAAGCATCAAATTAATCAAAAATATCAAGAACAAAGATATGTTTCTAAGAAAAATGTTGATGAAACTATTTTACCACATCAAAGAATAACCGAAAATAGAGACAAAAAGCATTTTGATTTACTTGTTCCGGAAAATATTTTATCGTTTAAACGTCGTAGAAAAGTGAGAATTCTAATTTGTTTCAGTTCAAAGAATAAAAATTATATAGATAGAAATCCAGTATTTTGGAATGAAAAGAACGTAACAAACATCAGCCAAGTTTCACACGACAATAACCATCTTGATAGAGAAAAAAAGAAATTAATGAAATTAAAGCTCTTTCTTTGGCCTAATTATCGATTAGAAGATTTAGCTTGTATGGATCGTTATTGGTTTGATACCAATAATGGCAGTCGTTTCAGCATGTTAAGAATATATCTGTATCCGCGATTGAAATTTTGTGAATAATACACTTTTTTCTATATATCCTAGAATCCTATTTCTATATACCCTATATAAATAGAATTAATATAATTATAGGGTATATGAAAGTAAACAAATATACAGCTCAGATCTTGTGTTTTTCTTGTCTCACATCTCATTCTAGTATCCAATATGAAGTGACTATGAATAATATCTCCATTAGATCTTGAAATAAATCAATAGAAGCTTCTGTATTTTAGGTCTAAATTATTCGATGCGAAAATGTACCAATTATTTTTTATTCCTATCTAAATAGGATTTCAAATTCGATTGATTAGTGATTGGTTTGAATTCAGAAAATTAGGAGTTATTTGGATTAAATTATTGTATATATCGCGTAGAAATTAATAGCATTATTATTACTGATCGGTAAAATCCATATCTGTATAAGGAAAAAAGGGGAATTTTTTTATGGTAAAAAATTCAGTCATTTCGATTATTTCTCAAAAAGAAAACGAAGAAAATAGAGGGTCAGTGGAATTTCAAGTATTCAGTTTCACCACTAAGATAAGGAGGCTTACTTCACATTTGGAATTGCACAAAAAAGACTTTTCATCTCAGAGAGGTTTGCGAAAAATTTTGGGAAAACGTCAACGACTACTAGCCTATTTGTCAAAAAGAAGTAGAGGACGCTATAAAGAATTAATTAATGAGTTGGATATTCGAGAAATAAAAACTCGTTAATTTGAAGCATGATACAATTTGATGAGCTTAGTCGTTTAAATTTTAATGAACTTCTTTTTACTTTCAGAAATGCATGGAAGACTGACTCGGGAAAAACTTATGATTACACCAATTACAAGAAATGACCTCATGATAGTGAATATGGGGCCTCACCACCCATCAATGCATGGTGTTCTTCGACTGATCGTTACTCTCGATGGTGAAGATGTTATTGACTGTGAACCTATATTGGGTTATTTACATAGAGGAATGGAGAAAATTGCGGAAAATCGAACAATTATACAATATTTGCCTTATGTAACACGTTGGGATTATTTAGCTACCATGTTTACAGAAGCAATAACCGTAAATGGACCTGAACAGCTAGGGAATATTCAAGTACCTAAAAGGGCTAGCTATATTAGAGCTATTATGCTGGAGTTGAGTCGTATCGCTTCTCATTTGTTATGGCTTGGCCCTTTTATGGCAGATATTGGGGCACAGACCCCCTTTTTCTATATTTTTCGAGAACGAGAATTGATATATGACCTATTCGAAGCTGCTACCGGTATGCGCATGATGCATAATTATTTTCGTATCGGAGGGGTCGCTGCCGATCTACCTTATGGCTGGATAGATAAATGTTTGGATTTTTGCGATTATTTTTTAACTGGGGTTGCTGAATATCAAAAGCTTATTACGCGAAATCCTATTTTTTTAGAACGAGTTGAAGGCGTAGGTATTATTGGCGGAGAAGAAGCACTAAATTGGGGTTTATCGGGGCCAATGCTACGAGCTTCCGGAATACAATGGGATCTTCGTAAAGTTGATCGTTATGAGTGTTATGACGAATTTGATTGGGAAATTCAATGGCAAAAAGAAGGGGATTCATTAGCTCGTTATTTAGTACGAATTAGTGAAATGACAGAATCCATAAAAATAATCCAACAAGCCTTGGAAGGAATTCCAGGGGGGCCCTATGAGAATTTAGAAAGCCGGCGCTTTGATAGAATAAAAGACCCTGAATGGAATGATTTTGAATATCGATTTATTAGTAAAAAGCCTTCTCCCACTTTTGAATTGTCCAAGCAAGAACTTTATGTAAGAGTCGAAGCACCAAAAGGAGAATTGGGAATTTTTCTGATCGGAGATCAGAGTGTTTTTCCTTGGAGGTGGAAAATCCGACCGCCGGGGTTTATCAACTTGCAAATTCTTCCGCAGTTAGTTAAAAGAATGAAATTGGCTGATATTATGACGATACTAGGTAGTATAGATATCATTATGGGAGAAGTTGATCGTTGAAATGATAATTCATATAACAGAAATAGAAGCTATCCATTCTTTTTCCGGGCTGGAATCCTTAAAAGAAACTTATGGGATCATATGGATGCTTGTCCCTATTTTAATTCTTGTATTAGGAATCACACTGGGTGTTCTAGTAATTGTTTGGTTAGAAAGAGAAATATCCGCAGGGATACAGCAACGTATTGGACCCGAATACGCGGGTCCTTTGGGAATTCTTCAAGCTTTAGCCGATGGCACAAAACTACTTTTCAAAGAAAATCTTCTTCCATCTAGAGGAGATACTCGTTTATTCAGTATTGGTCCATCCATAGCAGTCATATCCATTTTACTAAGTTATTCAATAATTCCTTTTAGCTATCGTTTTATTCTAGCTGATCTTAGTATTGGTGTTTTTTTATGGATCGCCATTTCAAGCCTTGCTCCAGTTGGATTGCTTATGTCAGGATATGGATCAAATAATAAATATTCCTTTTTAGGTGGATTAAGGGCTGCTGCTCAATCAATTAGTTATGAAATACCATTAACTCTATGTGTATTATCAATATCTCTACGTGTGATTCGGTGAGACATAAAAATTCCCCCATTTCTTTTCTTTCTAACAAGAAAGTCAAATGATTTGAATATCTATTTTTTTATTCATCGTTCGGTTGATGAATTAAACCAGATAGTTATATGAGTGAAATAAAACGGCTTACAAATTTGCTGTTAAAAGAATGAAATCTCATTTCCTATGTGCAAGAATTAAGTGAAAGTAAACATAAGCAGTCAAGGCTGTTTACCCCAAGATTGGCTGATTAGTCATCATGGCTTGAAGCGGGTTTAAAAGATGATCAATTGTATGGGTTTTATATATATTATTACCATAGATGTATTATCCTAATGAAAGATTAAAAAATCATAAAGGGTGGATGGTTAGGAAGACCAAGATACACAAAGGATTAGTAATGGAGATTCTGAAAATTATCCAATAGGATATTTTTTTATAGAAAAATAATTCGAATTGTGGCTTTAAGTTAGTAGAAATTTTTAAGAAGTACTCCCCGTGATTTCGACCCAGAGTATGTTCCTGTCCACCGATTAAGTAAATAACTATCAAAACGAAGAAATCTTTTACTTTTTATAATGGGGATAATGCTTCTTTTCTGAGAAAGGAGAATAGGAACAAAAAAATTCTTGTTATGTAATGCCTAAATTCTTTTTCGTAATTGAAAACGAGAAGTTGAAATATCTATGCGATATTCCCCTAAAAAGTATTTTTTCATTCAAGGATAAAGTTTTAAATCAACAAAGAAAAATGAAAATTCTTAAAATATGAGATCAATTCAGAAGCACTTGTTATTATAATTATAAATCTAGCAGACAGAATTCCATTAGTCTAATTCTAGGCCTTAGGATAAGAGTTTTATTCTCTATAGATCCTACAAACACATCAAGATAAATAATGGTGAAAGGTTCTTAGATTTATTTGTGACCTATGAGGAGCCGTATGAGGTGAAAATCTCATGTACGGTTCTGTAATAGCGATGAAAGCAGTGATGTTATTGTCGACTATGATTATCTAACAGTTTAAGTACAGTTGATATAGTTGAAACACAATCCAAATATGGTTTTTGGGGATGGAATTTGTGGCGTCAACCTATAGGGTTTATCATTTTTCTAATTTCTTCTCTAGCCGAGTGTGAGAGATTGCCTTTTGATTTACCAGAAGCAGAAGAAGAATTAGTAGCTGGTTATCAAACCGAATATTCGGGTATCAAATTTGGCTTATTTTATGTTGCTTCGTATCTAAATTTACTAATTTCTTCATTATTTGTAACAGTTCTTTACTTGGGGGGGTGGAATCTTTCTATCCCAAACCTATTTGGTCCTGAGTTATTTGACATAAATAAAAAGGGGAAAGTTTTTAGAACAATAATCGGTGTCTTTATTACACTGGCTAAAACTTATTTGTTCTTATTCATTTCTATTGCAACAAGATGGACTTTACCACGGCTGAGAATGGACCAACTATTAAATCTTGGATGGAAATTTCTTTTACCTATTTCTTTAGGTAATCTATTATTAACGACTTCGTTCCAACTTCTTTCGCTGTAAAGGAATACAATATTATATTCTTCATAACTTGTCTCAAACAAGAGAAAGAAACGAGTAAAATTATTTATAGATATTCCGACATGTTCCCTATGCTAACTCGGTTCTTAAACTCCGGTCAACAAACAACACGAGCTGCCAGGTACATTGGTGAAGGTTTCGTAATTACCTTGTCCCACGCGAATCGTTTACCTGTAACTATTCAATACCCCTACGAAAAATTGATTACATCAGAACGTTTCCGAGGACGAATCCACTTTGAATTTGATAAATGCATTGCTTGTGAAGTATGTGTTCGTGTATGTCCTATAGATCTACCCGTTGTAGATTGGAAATTGCAAACGGATATTCGAAAGAAACGATTACTTAATTACAGTATTGATTTTGGAATTTGTATATTTTGTGGTAATTGTGTTGAATATTGCCCAACAAATTGTTTATCAATGTCGGAAGAATATGAGCTTTCTACTTATAATCGTCATGAATTGAATTATAATCAAATTTCTTTAGGCCGGTTACCGATATCAATAATTGAAGATTACACAATTAGAACAATTTCTTCGAATTTACCTCAACTCAACAATGTATAAAACTCCCGATTCACAAAACATTTACAAATAAAAAAATAGCTTTTGAAATTTTTTGGAGTTAAAGGGATGAGGTTTTTGCTTTGTCAATATAAAAGAACGGTTGGTTGGTGAGGGTCGTGGCTTTATTTTCATTTAAAATAAAATGAGTTTCTATTCGAATAATGTAATGATTTAATCATATAAAGATAAAGTTTTAACCTTTGCTTTCGAAACTAAATAAAAGTTGTATTTACATCAATCCAAAAAATCCCCATTTATTCAAATTAAATTCAATTAAAATTAAGAAGTTTGTTAAAATAAAAAAAAAAAGATAACTTCTTTTTCCTGGTCAGGTCAACAAAGACATGAAATATTTCGATTTTTTTGATAAAATCAAATGGATTTACCCGGACCAATACATGATTTTCTTTTAGTCTTTCTAGGATCGGGTCTTATATTAGGAAGTCTGGCAGTAGTATTACTTCCGAATCCAATTTATTCGGCCTTTTCATTGGGATTGGTTCTTTTTTGTATATCCTTATTCTATATTCTATCGAACTCGTATTTTGTAGCTGCTGCGCAGCTCCTTATTTATGTAGGAGCTATAAATGTTTTAATAATTTTTGCTGTGATGTTTATGAATGGTTCAGAATATTACAAGGATTTTCATCTTTGGACCATTGGGGATGGGGTTACTTCAATGATTTGTACAAGTCTTTTTATTTCACTAATTACTACTATTTCAGATACGGCCTGGTATGGGATCAGCTGGACTACAAAATCAAATCAGATTTTAGAACAAGATTTGATAACTAATAGTCAACAAATTGGAATTCATTTAGCAACGGATTTTTTTCTTCCATTTGAACTCATTTCAATAATCCTTTTAGTCGCTTTAATAGGTGCTATTTCTATAGCTCGTCAATAAGAAATCTTTTAAACAAGTAATTTAATTCAACTAGAATTAACTAACACAAAAGGTATAATTCGTTAATTTGAATTATTGTTTAAAAAATAGAATAGAAAGGCTTTAGTTTTATATCGACCTATTACCAATCTATTTCCTTGTTTCATATTTGTTAGAATCGAATCTATTGAATTTTTGTTCAGATTAAAACGAATCAAAATTGATCTAGCTAAGGAGTTGATTAATGATGCTCGAACATATACTTGTTTTGAGTGCCTATTTATTTTCTGTTGGTATCTATGGATTGATCACAAGTCGAAATATGGTTAGAGCCCTTATGTGCCTTGAACTTCTCTTAAATTCAGTTAATATAAATTTTGTAACATTTTCTGATATTTTTGATAATCGTCAATTAAGAGGAGACATTTTTTCAATTTTTGTTATAACTATTGCAGCCGCTGAAGCAGCTATTGGACCGGCTATTGTTTCATCAATTTATCGTAACAGAAAATCAACTCGTATTAACCAATCAAACTTGTTGAATAAATAGTATCATTGGAAATTTGAATATTTATAAATAAGTTCCAATTTATAGGTTTGAGACGGGTAAGGTATGATCGTGGTTGCAAAAACACAGGAAATCAAAGTATTTTGGTCCTTTTTCATAAAGAAATTCGGAAGTAAATTGATTATGATCACTCATTGATTCGTCCAGTATCTAACTATAGGATTCATTTATAAGTTAGTTTACTAGACCGAAAATTTAGGACGTTCAAAATGTATAGATCCAATGTCACATTCAGTAAAGATTTATGATACATGTATAGGATGTACCCAATGTGTCCGTGCGTGTCCCACCGATGTATTAGAAATGATACCTTGGGATGGATGTAAAGCTAAACAAATCGCTTCTGCCCCAAGGACCGAAGACTGCGTTGGTTGTAAGAGGTGTGAATCCGCGTGTCCAACGGATTTTTTGAGTGTTCGGGTTTATTTATGGCATGAAACAACTCGCAGTATGGGTCTAGCTTATTGATACACTCGAAAAAACTCTACTTGAACCCATTTTCTTTTTTTTTTTTTTTACCGACAAAATCCGTGCTCAAAATCAAATGAAATTGAGCACGGGTTTTTCTGGCCCAAGCGTATCTTGTCTTTACCACGAACCATTTTCCTTGTTTAACAATAATTGCAGTTTTGCCAATATTTGCAGGTTGCTTAATTTTTTTTCTTCCACATAGGGGAAATAGAGTAATTCGTTGGTATACTATATGTATATGTATCTTAGAGCTTCTTCTAACGACTTTTGCATTCTGTTATCATTTTCAATCAGACGACCCATTAATCCAACTAATGGAGGATTATCAATGGATCCTTTTTTTGGATTTTCATTGGAGATTAGGAATAGATGGACTCTCTATAGGACCCATTTTACTAACGGGATTCATCACTACTTTAGCTACTTTAGCGGCTTGGCCAGTTACTCGAGATTCTCGATTATTTCATTTCCTAATGTTAGCAATGTACAGTGGACAAGTAGGATTATTTTCTTCTCGAGATCTTTTACTTTTTTTTCTCATGTGGGAGTTAGAATTAATTCCCGTTTATCTACTTGTATCCATGTGGGGAGGAAAAAAACGTCTGTATTCGGCTACAAAGTTTATTTTGTACACGGCAGGGGGTTCTATTTTTCTTTTAATGGGAGTTTTGGGCGTCGGTTTATATAGTTCTACTACACCAACATTAAATTTTGAAATATTGGCTAATCAGTCCTATCCTGTGGCCTTGGAACTATTATTTTATATTGGGTTTTTTCTTGCTTTTGCTGTCAAATTACCAATCATACCCCTACATACATGGTTACCGGATACCCACGGAGAAGCGCATTATAGTACTTGTATGCTTCTAGCCGGAATCTTATTAAAAATGGGAGCCTATGGATTAATTCGCATCAATATGGAATTATTTCCTCACGCTCATTCTCTATTTTCTCCTTGGTTGATAATAGTGGGCGCAATGCAAATAATTTATGCAGCTTCAACATCTCTTGGTCAACGGAATTTAAAAAAAAGAATAGCCTATTCCTCTGTATCTCATATGGGTTTCATAATTATAGGAATTGGTTCTATCACGGATATGGGGCTCAATGGAGCCCTTTTACAAATAATCTCTCATGGATTTATCGGTGCTGCACTTTTTTTCTTGGCCGGAACAACTTATGATAGAATACGTCTTCTTTATCTTGACGAAATGGGTGGAATAGCTATCCCAATGCCAAAAATGTTCACGATGTTCAGTAGTTTTTCGATGGCCTCCCTCGCATTACCAGGTATGAGTGGTTTTGTTGCTGAATTAATAGTATTTTTTGGATTAGTTACTAGTCCAAAATTTCTTTTAATAACAAAAATCCTAATTACTTTTGTAATGGCAATTGGAATGATATTAACCCCTATTTATTTATTATCTATGTTACGCCAGATGTTCTATGGATACAAGATATTTAACGGCCAAAACTCTTATTTTTTTGATTCTGGGCCGCGAGAGTTATTCCTTTCGATCTCTATTTTTTTACCCGTACTCGGTATTGGTATGTACCCAGATTTCATTCTTTCACTATCAGTTGAAAAGGTTGAAGTTATCCTATCGAATTATTTTTATAGATAGTTTTTTCATTTTGTTGATAACAAAAAACTATCTTATCATTACAAAAGGGTTCGTTGTACAATGACAAAAAGAAGGCTTTTTCTTCTCTTGTCTTAAGTAAAAAAAATGAATTTGAACTGGCGAGAGCCCCGTGACTTTGATTCGCGGGGCTCTCGCCAGTTCACACAAAGTTTTTTATCTGATATGCATTGCATGCTTTTCTATTCCTATTGGTAAGAACCCCCCCCTTTTTTTTGAATTTAATTAGATGTTAATGTAAATGAACCATAACTATGTAATCCTATTCCTAATAGATTTACTCCAAAATAGCATATCCAAATTATAAGAAATCCAATAAAGGCTACAATTGCTGAATTTGTACCCTTCAATTTTATACTTGTTTGAGTATGTAAATAAATTGCAAATATGATCCAAGTAATAAAGGCCCAAGTTTCTTTTGGGTCCCAACTCCAATAGGATCCCCATGCTTCGTTAGCCCATACTGCTCCAGAAAGAATTCCTATCGTTAAAAAGAGAAATCCTAGACTAATAACCCGATAACTCCAATAATCCAATTGATTCAACAATTGCGACTTATAATAATTTATTGGAGAAAAAAAAGAAGTTTTTTGTAAAACATTTGTTCCTTTTGCTTGATTCATGTATTCGACTTTACCAAGTAAAAATGACTCGTTTAAATTTAATAAACGATTATTCGTAGAAAAAAATCTTCTCTTTTTTCTAACTGTAATGACTAGAAGTGATACTGATAATAATGATCCACATAAAAGGGCCACATATCCTAAAATCATCATACTTACGTGCATTATTAACCACTCGGACTGAAGGGCGGGTACTAATATTGTGGATTCGTGTATTTCAGTTAAAAGACCTGAGGTAGCAAAGCCCTGGGAAAAAAGAGCACTTGGACTAATTATTGTGTTTAGAAGATTTTTATTTTTTTTGAAATATGGAACAATATAAATAAAGGAAAAACTCCACGAAAGGAAGATTAACGATTCATATAAATCACTTAGTGGAAAATGTTTTGAATAAATCCAACGAGAAATTAATAATCCTGTTATACACAAAAAGATCATTATCATGCCCTTTTCGGATGAATCATATAGTTTTATGATTTCATCGGCAAAAAAGGTTATTAAATGAATTGAAATTAGAATTGAAACAGTTGAAAAAGAAATATGAGTTAATATATGTTCTAAAGTTGAAAATATCATAAAAAAAGTTCCTTAATTAAAAAATCGAAATCGGAAATGGAATTCATTATTATTCATTATAGGATCTATTTTATTTATTTTTTTAGGAGATGATATGCCATGCCGCTACTCGGACTCGAACCGAGATGCTCTAGCACTGCTTCCTAAGAGCAGCGTGTCTACCAATTTCACCATAGCGGCTTGTCTTGACCCCATAATAACCTATTATTAATAAATCGTCTAGATTTAAGAATTCAATTGGGTGCAATATTTTCTAGGAAAGATTCAAATGGATAAATAAAAATTTGTTCAAATTTGTACTTGAAGGTTCATTTTTTTAGTTTAGGGTTTTAGTTTTATTGTGGATTTTCGACTCTTCTCCACTTGAGCTCTTCTAAAACCGGCCAGCCTTACTACGAGTCCCCCCAAAAAAACATTTTTTTATTTACCGTTTTGATTTATTTGATTTTAAAAAGTGCAACCAAAAAATAAGTTTTATCAATGAACAAAAAAATATTTTAGATTATTAAAAATTCACACATTTTTATCTAGAATAATTTCATTAAGTGTTTTTGCGTGAATTGATGGCGAGAGATATATCGGCTATATATAAGAATTTATAGAAAATAAAAAAAGTAAGAAAGTTGTACAAAAAAGAAAATCTTTAAATAGGTTGATGGGAAAAATAAGACTCCTGTCCTGGAAAGAAAAAATATAAAAATAAAATAGAGTATCTTGTGTTTTTTTAACAAAAAAACACTTTGTTTGAATTCAGCTAAAGTAAACAGAAGAATTCCATTTCCTATGGATTAATTCACTAGGAAATGGAATTGGGGAATTTTCTTTTTGAAAAGGAAGGGTTCAATTTTTGAGTCAGGTCGATTTAGATTGTTCTAAGGTTTTCCGCTTTATTTCTTAATAACTTATTTTTTTATTTTATTTGTTTGTTGCACAAAAAAACTTTTTGAAGTCCCGGTAGAAAGAGATTTACCTAAAGAAAATGCTTTTAACGCCGCCCAATAGCCTTTCCTTTTCCAAAAATTTTTACGAATACGCTTTTTTGATGCAGAAGTACGTTTTTTTGGAACTGCCATTTAAATAAAAATTAAGAGATTACTCATTGGTATAGCTGGATGTGAAAGACATCTATTGTTCAAAAAAAATCTGCGCCTTTCTAGAGAATTTTTTTCTAAAATTAGAAAAGAATGGACTATCTATCAACGATATGGTAAAATCCCATCAAATTTTTCTAAAAAAAAAAGAAGAATATTTTTAGTAACTTGTCAAAATTTGACTTGAATTTTCAAAGTAGAACGAGACTCATAATTAATCTTTGTCTTTCATACGATTTGACCTATTGGAACTTCTTGATTTGAATATTTGAAATATTTAGAAGAAATTCAGAAAGAATAAGTAAAAAGAAATAAAAATTTAAAAATTCTATATTTTTCTATTTAAGTTAGGTTAAGTTAGTGCATATTTTCATTTTTTTATTGACTCCTTTCAAAAGAAGTAAAATCCGATAAATCGGAAAGAATTAATTACGAATTTAAATTTTTTTATGCAACAAACATATCAATATGGGTGGATTTTACCTTTCGTTCCACTTCCAGTTCCTGTGTTAATAGGAGTGGGGCTTCTTCTTTTTCCGACAGCAACAAAAAATCTTCGTCGTATGTGGGCTTTTACAAGTATTTTATTGTTAAGTATAGTCATGATTTTTTCAACTAATCTATCTATTCAGCAAATAAATAGCAGTTCTATCCACCAATATGTATGGTCTTGGACACTCGATAATGATTTTTCTTTAGAATTCGGCTGCCTGATCGATCCACTTACTTCTATTATGTCAATGTTAATTACTACTGTTGGAATCACGGTTCTTATTTATAGTGATAATTATATGGCTCACGATCAAGGATACTTGAGATTTTTTGCTT